CGATCACTTACTTCGCTCGCCCTTTTTTGATCGGTTTTTTTAATGCAAATAGATTCAATCTAGTAATTTCTTTTAGATTAAGTCTTAGGTCTTGTTTGACTTGTGAAAGAAAGACCTTCTTTGTTGAAATGTTCAAAAAATTCCTAAAATAAAAGGAAAAAAACTTTCTACTTTCCTAAACTAAGGACAGGAAGGAAGAAGACGAGCATATCTTCTAAATTAATCATACTCAACTCAGCCGTTCCTAGGGCGGGGTATTGTCTGTCCCGATAACTAGATAATTCCAGGAGTAATAAATAGGAGTAAATAAAGTATAAAGTATTGATATAATTGGAATTGCAGAAGCAAATACCCATTTTACTAAAAAAAGAAAAAAGTATCTAATCAAAAGAGCTTATTTTTTTTTTTAGGATTTAAACAAAAGGGTTCGCAAATAAAAGTGCTAGTGCCACAACTAGTCCATAAATTGTTAAAGCTTCCATAAAAGCTAGACTAAGCAATAAAGTACCTCGTATTTTACCTTCTGCTTCTGGCTGTCTAGCAATACCTTCTACAGCTTGTCCTGCAGCAGTACCTTGACCAACTCCAGGCCCAATAGAAGCAAGCCCTACGGCCAATCCAGCAGCAATAACAGAAGCAGCAGCAATTAGTGGATTCATGGTGAGTTCCTCGTGTCAAAAAAAAAAAAAAGAAATGGTTAAGGATACAATCAACCAAGAAATTCTTACTTCATAAATAAGCTCTATTGGGGAGAAGTATACTTCTAAGCTCTATCTCTATTGTGGAGAAGTAACTAAAAACGTACAAATTGAAATGATAATGTGAATTGTCTAAACTACTATAGAAGAGAATTCCATATATCAGATTAGATAATGAATCTAACCTAGGAATATATAATACCCTATATACATTTGTTTCTTCTATTTTGTTTGCATATTTTCTCATTTTCTGCGGAAACCCGCACAAAAGATGACTCCACTTATAGACATTAAGGATATATAGTATAGATCTAGCCTGACTCCACCCCCCTTACTGCATATATACTTTAGCAATTCCGTAATAGAGTCTATTCTCTCTCCTACAACGCTAGGTTGTATATTCATATGCATTTCTAACTATTTTTTTGCAACCAAGCGGATTATCTGGAACCGTGCATGAATTGAGCTAAGCTGAAAAAAAGACAATTTTTAAACTAGGCAATTCAATGATGACCCTCCAAGGATTCACCTATATAGGCTGCAGCTAATGTTGCAAAAATAAGAGCTTGAATACCGCTTGTAAATAATCCAAGAAACATGACAGGTATAGGGACTACTAAGGGGACTAAAGAAACAAGAACAACAACGACTAATTCATCCGCCAATATATTCCCGAAAAGTCGAAAGCTAAGCGATAATGGTTTTGTGAAATCCTCTAGGATGTTAATTGGTAAAAGGATTGGAGTTGGTTTAATATATTTCTCGAAATAGCTCAATCCTTTTTTGCTAAGACCCGCATAAAAATATGCTGCTGACGTGAGTAAAGCTAAAGCAACAGTAGTATTTATATCATTCGTAGGCGCTGCTAATTCCCCATGGGGTAACTCTATAATTTTCCAAGGTAAAAGAGCACCCGACCAATTCGAAACAAAAATAAAAAGGAACATAGTTCCAATAAATGGAACCCAGGGACCATATTCTTCTCCAATCTGAGTTTTGCTCAAGTCTCGAATAAACTCAAGGACATATTCAAAGAAATTCTGACCGTCCGTCGGGACGGTTTGTGGATTCCGAACAGCTATGACAACTGAACCTAGCAAGATAGTAATTACGACCCAAGAAGTGATGAGTACTTGGGCATGAATTTGGAAACCTCCTATTTGCCAATAGAAGTGTTGGCCTACTTCTACACCCGATATATCGTATAACCCCTTGAGTGTTTTAATGGAACAAGGTATAATATTCATATTGTCCTCTGATATAAATTGAACTTCAAAAAAGGAATTCTTTTGATTCAACCATCTCTTTCTCAACTCAGCAACTTGAAGTATTAATCTTATATTTAGGATACCAAGAAAGCACATCAGATCATAATATATATCAATACCCTCTAATATATATCAATATTCCCCTTCTTTTTTCTATGCAAAACAAAAAAGAATAGTAAGTGATTCCAAAAATCTACGCTGTTCCCTAAGAATTCACTATTCTTCTTAATCAATTATTTCTTATATAGAGAGAACGGCCCTCACAAATTGCAAATACTAATTTGTTAAGAATAAATCGAATTGAAGTCATAGTGTCATCGTTGGCTGGAATCGATATATTCGCGAGATCTGGGTTGCAATTGGTATCGACTAAAGAAATAGTAGGAATTCCCAAAATGGCACATTCCCGAAGAGCTATATACTCTTTTTGCTGATCAAGGACGATCACAATGTCTGGCAATCTCGTCATATATTTGATCCCGCCGAGATATCTTTGCAAGGTAGATAATTTTCTCTTCAAGATTGCCACATCTCTTTTTGGGAGATCTTGGAATTTTCCCATTTTTTCTTCTGCTCTTAAGTCTCTAAATTGAGAAAGTCTAGTTTTCGTAATTGACCAATTAGTTAACATACCGCTGAACCACTTTTTATTAACATAATGACAACGAGCCCTTATTGCAGCTGATGCTACTAAATCCGTTGCTCTTTTTTTTGTACCAACAATTAAGAAACTTTTTCCCTGACTTGCTGCATCGAAAACTAAATCACAAGCTTCTGATAAAAAACGAGCCGTTCTAGCGAGATTTATAATATGAGTACCTTTGCGCTTTGCCGAAATGTAAGGGGCCATTTTAGGATTCCATTTCTTAATACCATGACCAAAATGAACTCCTGCTTCTATCATCTCTTTCAAATTGATGTTCCAATATCTTCTTGTCATTTTTTCCACACTTCCTTTTGATTTTTTATTTTTTTTTATACTACCATTCCATTACGGAATTTTTGTCTTTTTGAAGATTAAGAAAGATCCGAAATAGCTTGAAATAAATAATAATTGTTCCGAGGGAACCTTCTACTGAGAGTTGGCCCTTGATACATTGTATAAACATAACCTTAATGAATTAACTGACTTCTTTATACTTATTAAAATGGAAATAAAAAATATAAAAAAAGTAAAAAAATATCCTTTATGTATCCTTATCTTTAAATCATATAAATGGGGGTAAATGGGGGTTCTGATGTCTCATAGAAATTGTTTGTTATGTCAGAATCTGAAGAAACTAATTCTGTATGGAGAAACAAAAAATCTCTCATTTCCGACGCGAATAGATTTTGTTTTTGAATTTCGAAATAAAGGTTCTTGTCTTGTGGGAAACGATGCACAAATTTTTGGAACCCGGTACCAACAGGTATAATCCCCCCCAAAACTACGTTTTCTTTCAACCCTTTCAACCAATCAATGCGACCTCGTAGGGCAGCTTTTGCTAAAACTCGAGCAGTTTCTTGAAAACTTGCTTCAGATATGAAACTTTGGGTATTCAGGGAAGCCCTTGTTATTCCCAATAAGATTGCCCGATAATAGATCGATTCATCCAAAGCTCGCCCTGCTCGTTCCGCTCTCAATAGTCCGATTAATTCCCCAGGTGAAAAAATATTAGACATTCCATCTTCTGAAACCCGCACTTTTGATGTTACTTGCCGTATAATAATCTCTATATGTCTATTATGGATCTGTACCCCTTGGGATCGATAAACTTTTTGGATTTTATTAACCAAAGAAATACGACTTTGGGCTATGGTTAGCTCAGCTCCAATCAAGAATCCCCAGGGGACCCCAAGAATTCTTGGTATACGCGCATTCCAATCCTCAATTCTCCTTTTGAGATTCGGGGATAATGAATCAATTGAACGCGCTTCAAAGATTTGTTCCACTTTTGGAAGACCTTGCGTTATGTCACTAGATCTGGATTTTTCATATATAAACGTAACTAACCTATCCCCTTTGTAAAGGATTTCTCCATAATGACCATTAACAGTTGCTCCTGTAGTGGCCAAATAAGGTTTAGCTGCTCTTATAACAAAGGAATCCATATTAACAATGCAAATTTGACCAGATTTTTTTATGTGTGATTTAAATAGACACACATTTTCACAAATAAATTGTCCAAGGTGAATTATTGCCGATGTCTCCTCCCAAGAATCATGATGGACAACGTTACAATTCAAAAGGAATGGATCCAACATTATGTTACTATTGAAATTAGAAATCCTTTGATTTTCATCTATTAAAGAGTATTTAAGTCCTTGAAGTACTTGGAAGGTTTGTTTCAAATTGTCAAGGAACAAATATTTTTTTAACAGGATCTTATTATGCGTTAGTAAATAGTAAGATGAAGAAAAATTCAATATACTAGGTACAATAGCGCCTAAGGGCCCAAAAATTTCTCGAATAGCAATTCTAGGATTCAATTCTTTTATCACATTGGGATATTTTGAATTCTTGAATAAACCAATTCGAGAACAATTGGATGCCGACAAAATCATCAAAGATTGGTATTCTTTATTTCGATTCAACAAGGTGCCAATAGCTTCTTGATGTTGGCTAAGTGATTCACTCTTCGCTTTGGAATAAAAGGAATTTCTATTTATATTGGTGCGATCTAACCTATTATGGGGAATCGGTCCTCCACTTATCCTATCATACCTTTTTCGTGTATATGAAATAGTGCACTTGACTAACTCAATTCTTAGGAAATCGCGAATAAGATCATTTGCTCTTACCTCAACAAGGGAAGCACCAGCCTTCTCTTTTTCTTCTTGTTCCCAATTCACTACTAAGCAAGTTCTAACAAATTGACTATTTGTGTGATAAATTCTTTGAGTTAACTTGCTATTTTCATGAGAAATAAAATTGACAAGTCGAAGTTGGAGATTATCTTCTTCTTGCAAGAGATCCTGCGGGAAAAGTGTTGCTAAATTTATCCCTTCGTCCATTTCATATGCGACTGCAGGGCGAATGGAAACAAAATACTTTTCCTTGCTCTTGAGAATTTTTTTCCGTTGAACATAGACCCAATTTTTCCTTTTTTTTGATTCCTTAGAATCTTTTTTTTGTCTTTCTGGTGGTATCAAACAGCCACCTAATACCTTATCTGCTTCTTCAGGAAAATAAATATCGCCGGAAAATATTTTGAGTTCTGTATGGCTTTTTTTTCTCTTCACTCGGACCAGTCCACCTAGTCGACTTCTTGTATTTTTTGTGAGTTGTGTATCCACTCCAATAATACTATTGTCGAGTACCTTTAGGGATGAGGATCTCGGCAAGATATGCAGTTCTTGAAGAATGAAAAAAAACCGATCTACTTCTTTTTGGTATTTTAGACTAAATTCTTTTGTTCCTCGATGCTCAATCAAACCTTCTTTTTTTAAGATAGAATCTTCCTCTGGGCTCTCGTATTCGTCCTCGGAGTCTTCTTCTAAGTCTTCCTCTAAAGTCCCATATTTGTCCTCTGAGCTTTCCCCGGGGCTCCCATATTCGTCTTCTGAATCTTCTTCTAGAGTTCCATATTTGCCATCTCGGATCCTATATTTGCTCTCGGGGCTCCCATATTCGTCTTCTGAGTCTTTCTCTAAAGTCCCATATTCGTTCTCTGGGTTCCCATATTCGTCTTCTAGGATTTCATATTCATATTCGTCCTCTCGGGTCCTATATTCGTCTTCTAGGGTCTCATATTCGTCTTCTGAGTCTTCTTCTCGAGTCCTATATTCTTCCTCTAGGGTCCTATATCTAAATTTAACAATTCCTGAACCCTTTTTATCTTTTCTGTATCGTGGATCATCAAAATAAGCAAAAATAGTATTTCTACGTAAAACACCCATAAAGGGTATTTCAATCGAAATCCCCAAACAGGATATTAGTTCTTTCTCTTGTTCTTGATGATATTGTAATGGAATGACGAACCTATTTCTTCGCTTTTTCGCCAACAAATCTGAATTCTCTTTAAAAATGGAAGGATAGATGAAATTCCAATGTTCGTTGGCCATGCTTCGACCCGACGTTGAATAATCCAAAATTTCTCTATCTTTTTTACCATAAGTATTCAGTTGATCTTGATCCTTGTGGAGTGAAAAAGACGCTATACTGGATCCGCATCTACTTACTGACAATATCCATAAATGGCTTGTTTTTGGTAATCGACGAAGATTACCATATTGATATTCGGGCGCATGGTAAACATCAGTACTCCAGTGCATTTCGCCATCTGATTCGGAATAAATATGCTTTTGTACCTTTTCTTTAAAATGTAAAGTGGGGGTTCCGGCACGAATCTCCGCAATTACTTGTTCGGATTTTACATATTGATCATTTTGCACTAAAATCAAGCTTTTTGAGGGAATATTCACACTATATAGAATATCCTGACTCTGAATAGTTACATGCAAGTCTATATAACATAGAAAAGCAGGCTGTCCATGACGGGTACGCGTGGGGTGAACCAAATTCTCAGTGAATTGGATTTTTCCATTCGAAGGGGATCGTACAAGGTTGGCAGTACCCCCGGTGAATACTCCCCCAGTATGAAAAGTTCTTAATGTTAGTTGAGTACCTGGCTCCCCAATTGATTGACCCGCAATAATACCTACGGCTTCTCCCAATTCGACCAGATCACTATGAGTAGGACTCCGGCCATAACATAATTGACAGATCCAAGAAGTGCTCCGGCAAGTAAAGGGGGTTCTAATATATATTGGTTGTGCTCGAAATGGTTGTGCTCGAAAGGCAGTTATGAATCGATTGACTAATCCAATTCCAATATCTTGATTTCGAGCGGCAATGCATCGTGAACCGATATATATATCGTCTGCTAATACACGACCAATTAGTGTTTGGACAAAAAGTTTTTCCGTCATCCCATTTTGAGGACTCACAGAAATACCTCGGATAGTACCACAATCTCTTCTACGCACAATAATATGTTGAACTACTTCAACAAGTCTACGTGTAAGATATCCAGCATCTGCTGTTCGTACAGCCGTATCTACAACCCCTTTGCGAGCTCCATAGCAGGAAATTATATATTCTGTCAAAGAAAGTCCCTCGCGTAAATTGCTTTGAATAGGTAAATCAATCATTTGTCCTTGAGGGTCCGCCATTAATCCTCTCATACCTACTAATTGGTGTACCTGAGATGCATTTCCTCTGGCTCCTGAAAAAGACATTAGATAGACTGGATTAGAAGGATCCGTTATCCTAAAATTCGAATTCATTTCTTGTTTCAAATATTCACTTGTCGCATACCATATCTCAACGGATTGGCGTAATTTTTCTACCGCGTGTATGGCCCCATAATAATAATGTTTCTCCAAAAGAAAACTCTGTTGTTCCGCGTCTTGGACTAACCATCCCTTAGAGGGTATTGTTAAAAGATCCTCGATTCCTAATGAAATCGATGTAGTAGTGGCTTGATGGAAGCCCAGCGTCTTTAGTTGATCCAGTATATGGGATGTATATCCCATTCCGAAATGATCTATTAATCTGCTAATAAGTCGTTTCATACCAGTTCCGTCTATCTCTTTATTATGAAAGACCAGATTGGCCCGTTCCGCCATACATAAGTACCCCCTTTTCGGCTGAGTAGGATTCGACAATTGCTGAGTAGGATTCGACAATGGGCCTGAGTCAGTGATTCGAAAATTTCATTAACCACATTTCCTTAATCTCAATCTGAATTCGCGCGGCAAAAATGATGATACTAGAGAAATCGGAATGCCCCCCGAAAGGGGAGGGGCATCGCCGAATCTAACTTCCTTGTTTAGATAGTGTATGAATAGGCCTGACTAAATCCTTGTATGGCTTCTTCTATTTCTCTATAAAAAGAAATATGACCAAGAGTGGTTCGAATGTATATAGAACGAATTTCTTTTTTTCTATTTCCCACTATTAGATAGTGGGCATAAATCTCATGATAAGTCCCCAAAGATTCATATTGAACTTCAATCGGAACTTCTCTTGACCCAATGACGCGTTGATCCAGTTTCCATCGTAGCCACAAGGGACTGTCTAAACTGATGAGTTTCTGTCTATAAGCTCCCAGTGCATCATAAGAACTAGAAAAGTGGGGTTCTTTATCTTTCGTATTGTAATTAACTTTTAGATTTGGATAGTTTCCGCAACTATTATATCTATTTGCACAAATACCTCGGCGGTTTCCAATCGTTAATACATAAAGCCCAATAAGCATATCTTGGGTTGGTACGCAAATAGGATCTCCAATAGCGGGAGATAAGAGATTCATATGAGAAAACATAAGTAAACGGGCTTCCGCCTGAGCTTCCAAGGATAAAGGTAGATGAACAGCCATTTGATCCCCATCAAAGTCCGCATTGAAACCCTTACACACTAATGGGTGTAAAGAAATAGTACGTCCCTCTACTAAAGTGGGTTGAAAGGCCTGTATGCCTAATCTATGCAGGGTAGGTGCCCTATTTAACAGTACAGGATGTCCCCGCATAACTTCTTGAAGTATTTCCCATACAATGGGTTCCTTTTCCCAAATTTTCCTTTTAGCAATCCTGACATTAGAAGTAGCGCGTTTTGTGATTAAATCGCGAATTACAAATAGCTGAAAAAGCTTTATTGCTATCTCTAGAGGTAATCCACATTGATGTAATGAAAGCGAAGGACCTACAACAATGACAGAACGCCCCGAGTAATCGACCCGTTTCCCAAGTAGAGTCTCGCGAAACCTCCCTTCTTTACCTTCAATTACATCTGAAAGTGATTTGTATACTTTATTGTGACCATCCTTCATTGGTTGCCCCCGGGACCCACTATCCAGAAGTGTATCCACGGCTTCTTGTACCAATTTTTCCTGGCACATTACTAAATCTGCTGGCGCTAATTCACTTCTTTTTAATAGATAGGCAAGGTTGTTGTTCCGACGGATAACTCTTTTATAAAGTTCATTAATGTCCGAAGTCACTACTTTATCTCCAGACCTATAAACAATGGGTCTCAATTCGGGGGGAAGAACCGGTAATAAGCACAAAACCATCCATTCTGGTTCTACATTTGTTTGAATAAAATGTTTCGCCAATTGCATGCGTCTAATCAAAAAAACTTTTCTTATTCGTCTTTTTCTATCTTCCCATTCATCTCCACTATACCCCTCGTCTTCTAATTCCTTCCATTCGACCAAGGAATTCTCTATAATAATTCGTAAATCCAAATCTGCTAATTGTTCTCTAATAGCGCCTGCTCCTGTCGCAATTTCCCGATTTCGAAATGTTGTAAAGCCTGGGGTAGAAAAAAAGGGCGAAATGCTGTGGTTACAGGATGTAATTTCCTCTTCGAATAAACCTCGTAATCGTAAAAAAGTAGGTTTTTTAGTGCTGGGCCTAGCAAAAGAGAAATCGCCGTATACTAGGCCCTCCAACTTCTTAAGAGGTTTATCTAAAAGATTGGCGATATAACTAGGAAGACCTTTCAAATACCACACATGAGTTACGGGACATGCGAGTTTGATGTATCCCATTTGATATCTTCGTATCCGAGAATCCACAAATTCTACCCCGCATTTTTGGCAAAATCTTTCGTCTTCGTTTTCAGCTCCGCTCGCTCGAGAATTGCCACAAGCGCAAATTCCGCTTTTTATGGGTCCAAAGATTCTTTCGCAAAACAATCCATCTTTTTCTGGTTTATCGGTTTTATAATGAAAAGTAGAGGGCCTTGTTACTTCGCCAACGACTTCTCCATTAGGTAGGTTTTTGTTAGCCCAAGCCTTTATTTGTTGAGGGGAAACGAGTCCAATTTGAAGTTGTTGATGTTTATATTGGTCAATCATAAAATAGAAATAAGAAAAGAATTTAGATTTATTCCGATCAAACTTCCTCCCTAGTAACCTGGAAGTTCTTCTCAGATACAAGGAAATGATTCAGTTCTAGAGCCAAAGATCGTAGTTCTCGAACGAGCACTCGAAAAGATTCTGGAGGATCCTCGTGATTAGGTATTCTTTTTCCCCAGATCGTAGCATTAAGTATTTCTTGGCGAGCTATAAGATGGTCAGATTTATAAGTAAGTATCTCTTGTAAAATATGAGCAACACCAAATCCTTCTAAAGCCCAAACTTCCATTTCTCCTACTCGTTGTCCCCCTTGTTTGGCTCTTCCTCTAACAGGTTGTTGTGTAACAAGTGAGTAGGGCCCAGTGGAACGCCCATGAATTTTCTCATCAACTTGATGAATTAATTTTAAGATATAGGACTTCCCTATTAGAACAGGTTGTTCGAAGGGGTCTCCTGTTCTTCCATCAAATATTCTGCTTTTTCCCGGGTACTCGGGTTCAAATACCCATGGATTTTTTGTTTCTTTACTGGCTTCATATAATTCTGAAAACACAAGTTTTCTTGAAGCTTCTTGCTCATATCTCTCATCAAAGGGTGCTATTCTATAATGTTTCTTTAGCAGATCCCCCGCTAATCCGAGCGAGCTTTCAAATATTTGTCCCACATTCATTCGGGAGGGTACTCCTAAGGGATTGAAGACCATATCAACAGGTGTTCCATCTTGCAAATAGGGCATATCTTGCCTAGGCAAAATTTTTGAAATGATCCCCTTATTCCCATGTCTTCCAGCTACTTTATCCCCAACTTTTATTTCACGTTTCTGTAAAATATATACACGAACCATTATGTCGAGGGGGTCCCTCTGGATCCATTTCACATCGATAACGCGCCCTCTTCCACCTATAGGTAATTTGAGAGAAGTTTCTTTTGAAGTGGATACCTCAAGGCCAAATATGGCCCGTAATAATCCAGCTTCCGCGATATACGACGATTCACTCGCTATCTGAGGCGTTAATTTACCTACTAAAATATCACCAGTTTCTACCCAGGAGCCCAACCTAACCACTCCATTTCTGTCCAAATTGCGGAGTAAATGTTCTTCTAGATGTGGTATTTCTTTAGTTATTTTTTCAGCAGAGCCTTGGCTTGTCGTATCCGTCTGAATTTCATATTTCCGGATGTGAAAAGAGGTATAAATATCCTCATATACCAAACGTTCGCTAATTAGTACTGCGTCTTCAAAATTGTAACCTTCCCATGGCATATAAGCTACTAATACGTTTTTTCCTAAAGCAAGTTCCCCCCCAACTGTAGCAGCTCCCTCTGCTAAAATTTGTCCTTTTTTAATGGATTTACCCCGTGAAACCCGCGGTTTTTGGTGCATACAAGTATTTTTGTTAGAACGACGGTGGTTAACTAAAGGAATACTTAGAGTCTTCCCACTACTTGATAAAAGGATCTTATGACTATCAGTAGAAACGATCTTTCCCTCGCGTTCGGCTATAATGGAAACTCTCGAATCTAGAGCTGTTTGGCGTTCCAATCCAGTTCCAACAATGCACTTCTCGGACCGAGAAAGGGGAACTGCTTGGCGCTGCATATTAGAACTCATTAAAGCCCGATTCGCATCATTGTGTTCAATAAAAGGAATGAGAGAACCTCCAATAGAAAAATATTGGAAAGGAAAAATACTTCTAACATGAATTTGTTCCCATGCAATAGTAAGGAATTCCTGACGGTATCTAGCTGGAACAACCTGCTCTTCCTGAATACCTTGATTCAAGGACAAAGAATTTCCTGCTGCTATCATATAATATTCATCTCTATTTGGCGATAGATAAACCACCTGTCTCGCTTTTTTTTTTTTTTCTTTATCAGCGGATATTTCATAAAATGGGCTCTCTATGGATCCCCACAAGTGATTAATTCTCGCATGAATTGCTAAGGATCCAGTAAGTCCAACATTTATTCCTTCGGACGTGTCAATTGGACAAATACGCCCATAGTGACTCGGATGAATATCTCGGCTCCGAAAACTTGCAGTTCTCCCTGTTAACCCTCCAGGACCTAAACAACTCACTTTTCGCCCATGAACAGTTTGTGTCAATGGATTCGTTTGATCAAAAACTTGAGACAATGGGTATGTGCCAAAAAAGGTCTCATAAGTAGTTATTAATAAAATAGAAGTTGAAGTTGGAGTTACCAAAGTTTGGGGAGTCGGTTTCGATTGACGTATGAATACTCTACGGATAGTTTTTTGAACTGCATGTTGTAAACGACCAAGAGCCAGTCCGAATTGATCTTGTAACAGATCCGCAACCGAACGAATACGTTTATTTTTCAAGTGATTCATATCGTCATCGTCAAGTATACCCGTTCCAAATTTCATTCCAATCAAATGATCGGTAGCGGCCAATACATCTCGCGGTAACAAGAATGTATTGTTGTGAGGTATATCAAGATTAAGTCTACGATTCATATTTCGTCGACCAATCCTTCCTAATTCACATTTTTGTTGAAAAAATTTCTTTTGTAATTCCTCACATAAGGACTCCGAAAATACCAGGTCCCCACCTACACAAGCAAATTGTTGATAAAACTCCAAAATAGCTTTTTCTTTTGACTCAATCCTCTTCTTCTCCTTAGCATTCGGGAAAGACAAAAAAATTTCAGGGTAGGAAACATTATCTAGAATTTCTCTGAGATTCGAACCCATAGCTGATGATAGAACTAGAATAGATATCTTTTGTTTTCTACTTACGCGAGCCCATATCCTTTCTTTTTTATCAATTGCTAATTCCGATCTTCCTCCCCAATCTGATATTATAGTCCCGGTGTAGATAGAAATTCCCTTATGGTCTAATTCTGAGCGGTAGTAAATACCAGGACTTAGCAATATTTGATTGATCACAATTCGGTATATTCCATTTATAATAAATGTTCCTAAGGAATTCATTATAGGAATATTTCCAATAGAAATGGTTTGCTTTTGCACATCGAAACCAAAAATTAATCTCGCGGATACATATAATTCGGAAGAATAGGTGAGTGATTCATACACAGCATCCCTTTCTTTTATCGAGGGTTCTAGCAATTGATATCCTTTCGCAAATAATTGAAATGCAATTTCATGATCTGGATCTTTAATTGTTGGAAACTTGTCAAGTTCGTCTGCCAGGCCTTGATTAATAAACCTAAAAAATCCCTCGAATTGGATCTGACTAAATCCGGGTATTGTGCACATTCCCTCGTTTCCATTCCGGAGCATCTTAATCTTAAGTTTCCTCTTTATCAAAGAAAAATTCCATTATAAGCTCATTCTTCATCGATCCATATGGATCGATCTAGCAATCATGGAATCTATATTCTGTTTACTGAATCACATGAAATTCTAGGGAACTCCACATACGTATTTCATATATGTATTTCATACATACGAATAGAGACAATTTTGACGAAAGTTCGAGTTTGCCAGGGGTAAAAATGGAGTGAAAATGAATTGATAAAACATTCCTAGAAAAAAAATTCTGTCACTTATACTTTCATTACTTTCATGATATTCTAATCAGATTGGATGGCAAAGATTTCTTAATTTTTATCTCCTTTCTATTAATGTAATAAAGCCATAATTTAATATAATAAATACACTAGAAAAGAAAGTTTGAGAAAGTTTTACTTTACTTCGATTTAGAATAGCGCGCTTACTTTAATTTCAAAAAAGAATTTGAGGGTTATTTTTTATTTTGGAGTAGTAGAATTGCTAGGAAATTTAGGATTTCCTTGTAGAATTTAAAAATAAAGTAAGTCCCTTTTTTTAAGTACATGTCAATCTAGTTATCTACCTCTCCACATACCCATGCCTTTCTTTTATCATAATTTAACTTGGGCAGGCCAAGATAGTCAGATTATACTCTAAAAATTTCCTTTTTTTTTTATTCAAGATATTTAATGCTTTGAAAAATTAAAGCACGATTCCCCATAGAGATATGTACATAAGGGGGATCTTTGGATAATAATGCTGTTCGGGCCTGGAGTTTACCTATACACGGATTAGGCATAAAGTAATAATATTTTATTATGCCATTAAAAGGGGGAGATAATACCTATTTAAGAGTCGTGCACTACTGCAATTAAAAAAAGATAGAATTCTAGTTAATGGTTCCAATTTGTTCTTAATTTTTAAGCCTGTGACTAGAAATCCCCTTTTTCTCCTTTTTAATCTCAATAGAAAGAAACAAAAAGTTTTATTGTGTTAACAATGTATGTATGTTTTAAGATAGAATCTATCGAAGAGAATAATAGAAATAGGATCACAAAAAGTCAGGAATATATTTTTTTAAAAGATTGAAAAAAAAAGTAAGTATAATTAGATTCAAAATAAAAAGGGGTTTTCATAAGAAAACGTAGATGAATACTTCCTCTTTTCTCTATTTTCGCTCGGATTTTTTGGCGGCATGGCCAAGCGGTAAGGCAGGGGACTGCAAATCCTTTATCCCCAGTTCAAATCTGGGTGCCGCCTGATCAATAAAATACTTAGGTTTTATAGTTTTTACTGATCGAACTCGAGAAACTCGTACTCCATATAAGTTCGGGGAAGAGAGTAACTAGGCCTGCTGATACGGGGTTTTGAGAATCCATACCAGAGTTATAGTTCTATCCTTAAACTAGGGTTTGTTTTGGGGGTAGTAGCCCAAAAGGTTACAGGGATATTGGCTCAATTTGATAATTGAAAATGATAAGGCTAAGATGTCAAAAATCTTGGTATCCAACGAAAGGTCCCTAAGGGGCATTCCTTTTTTTTTCAATTTAAGATTGAAGAAGGGACTCCACGAAGGAATATCAAGCCTTCCTAATTATCATACATTATTTATTGTACATCTTATTTTACCCACATACACTAAGGTAAGGACTACTTATTCGAGCGAGAATCAGATTAAATAGTCCGATCCAAAATTAATTTATTATTTGTATTGTGGATAAAGTCTATTCATTCTTTCATAGAATGATAGAAAGCAGGGCTGTAGGGTTTAGGTCAAAAATAAACATAGGTTAGGTAAGGTAGGTATCCAATAAATATTTATCTGTCCATAATTTTATGCTATATTCGGGCGTCCTTTGCTTATAAAAAAAAAAAAAAGAGTAACAAAAGGAATAAAAAATATTGCTATTCCCGCTTCTTCTATTCAGGACATCATTCCCGTACTCTTTTTTAAGGAAAAGGGGCTATGCTATGTATCATATTTATACTTAATGCTCTTTAATTCTACCGGAATTCCTATAAGAATTTGTTAGGAGTAAATTCCTTGAACTGATTGATTCATAGCCTTAGGGGAGAGTCCCGTTTTGACTCTGTACCCTTGATTCCACTATGATTATTGATCAATAGTAGAATAATTCCTTCATAGAAATAGGAGACATAATTTAGATGGATATAGTAAGTCTCGCTTGGGCTGCTTTAATGGTAGTCTTTACATTCTCTCTTTCACTAGTAGTATGGGGGAGGAGTGGACTCTAGGGATACTACTAATTGAATTATTGAGTAATCGAATTGTTGTATAAACTCTTTTCTTTAATTGATCATTTTGCATTAATCATTTTGTCAAACGTTATTCTTTAATCTTTTTCTTTAGTTTTGTTTCACTCCGATAATATAATAGAAAGACTCTAAAGTGTCGTAGAAAAAACTATATGTAGTTCTTTCTACCACACTTTAAGATTCCAACCAGATCCTTTCATTTAAGACTTGGATTTTTTTTTTTTTTATTTAATCCCTTTTTGCATTTCTTCAATGATTAATTAGAATTCCAATTAATCATTTTGGCTGGCTGTTTTTACATAAATAATAAGTAAAAAAGCAGTAGGAATTAGAATGAACAGTGCAGTAGCAATAAATGCGAGAATATTGACTTCCATAACCTCTTTATTTTGTATTTTCACAATAACTCGGGATGTAATCCCATGGAGAGGAAAAAGGGGTATCCTGTAAATTCAAGGGTAGGGCTTGCATTCTGATAATACTGAATCAATTCAATATTATGAATGAATATCGGATCTATCAAATAAATTCATAGTTGAGAGTGGAATAGTATAACATAGGAAGATCCTCTACCCATACTAAGACCAAAATGGTTTTTTTGATTGGATTAGGAATTCCCTATTTTGTTAATCCTTTTCTACTTTTTTTTCTATACCTCTAACCCACGATCTTTCTTAATCTTATCCAATTTCCCTTCTTTTTTCTTATAGTTATACATACAATTATGTATGTATGTATTATATGACCAACTTTCTATGGGGTCACATAGACATCCAAATAAGCAGTAGAACTGAGATGGGGAAAAGAGGTCTTAAATAAAAAGGGAATACAATTTATGTATGGGTTCCGGAAAAATACCGGTATTCTATATCATATGTGTGTCTTTCTTTATCGATTGGGAGTAGTGAAAAAAAAAAGAAATATAAATTTCTCCATTCATTGAACCCTAGTTCGGGACTGACGGGGCTCGAACCCGCAGCTTCCGCCTTGACAGGGCGGTGCTCTGACCAATTGAACTACAATCCCCGCGGGGTGTATGGCATACCTATTCTTAAATATAAATAGATAAGAAGATTCGATTCGTCTGTCCTACTCTAAGAAATAGACGAATCATATACTACATACCTACATATTATATTATATGTGGTTATAGTGAGAGTGACATAACTAGTATAGTATGTCTTGATTTTTTATCACTAAAAATGGGTAATAACCCACCCTTCAATAAGAAAAACTCTTTTGTTTGTAAAAAAGGAATGAGAGAGATATGGGTTAGAAATCAAATTTCTCCCTTTTTTATTTATCTATAGATCAGACATTTTTTTTATGGAAGAAAAAAAAAAGGATTTAGTTCATATTCACGAAGTCCTAGATTGTTGGGCCGAGCTGGATTTGAACCAGCGTAGACATATCGTCAACGAATTTACAGTCCGTCCCCATTAACCGCTCGGGCATCGACCCAGGAAGAATTTATTCTAGGGTTTTTTATAATCTATGATTAACCTCCTTTCAAAATACTCCCTACCCCCAGGGGAAGTCGAATCCCCGCTGCCTCCTTGAAAGAGAGATGTCCTGAACCACTAGACGATAGGGGCATCACTAGACGATAAGTCCATATACAACCGCTCGTGATTATACTATAATCATAGTATGAGCAGTTTTTTGGAATTGTCAATATACACGAAAACTATAACGAGATCCAAAGCAAAGAGTTTTTCCTACTTTTCTGTTATGTTTTCATATAGGACTTTTTTTAGTTGATGGTTAGATTAATTCATGGACCATCCCATACTTTTTAGGGAAATTCATTTAAAGGGTTATAGAATAATAATGGATTACTAATATAGGGATTCTATATCTATATGAGTTCAGTACAGGTAGTTATTTGATTGATCTAAGATGAAAAAGAGTTCAATTTCATTTCTTTTTTGCAATTTACATTTGGTGCTTCTTTTAGTGTTCAGACGCAAAATGAATGGATCCCGCACTAAGTCATAAAATTTTATAAAAAAAAAATAGAGAAAGTTTCAAAAACAAAGAAAAAAGTGAATGAATTTTAGTAGAAAAGTATTCTATCAGATTCGAACCGAGGACTTAACGTCTTAGCACGGGATTACTCTACCACTAATTTTAAAAGCCCTTTATCGGATTTGAACCGATGACTTATGCCTTACCATGGCATTACTCTACCACTGAGTTAAAAGGGCTTTTTGTTTTAAACAAAAATTAGGCACTTTGATTTCCTATTATGGATCTACTGCATAATGTACATAATATATGTATACATGGAGATGTAGAGATTATATATGTATATATCGATATATAGAAGTTTAGTCATGGCAAGGTTCAAAATCTTGAGAGCCAAAAATCTTGAGAAAATTAAGAAAAATTAAGAAAATATTTCATATTTTATCTTAATAACTTGCACAAAACTAAAGTAAAGGTTTATTATTTTTATATAATAAAAATAATAAAATAAGTGAAAAAAGATTGGACACAATAACAATAAAAAAACCATACCCTATATACCTAACTCTTCTTGGTTCAGGATTTTCTGTTTCCGAAGACTAGTAAAATAAGCATATTCTGGAACCCTAAGAATTCAACGGTATATGGATATGCAAAATATAAGATTTCTAAGATTTTTGATCCTAGCGGGAAAAGAAAGGGAACAGATACCCAATATGATTCGGGGGGGGGGGGGACATTTGGTAATGGTCTTGATCCTCTATGCTCTTTTTTATGTGTTCTTAGTTCTATTTTGATTCTTTTAAACAAGAATCTAATAAACTAGAATTGAGTTAGTGGAAAAAAGGAGAGAGAGGAAAATGGTAAATGAAGAGAATCAACTAAGCGGAGACTTTTAGGATCTTCTTTACATCAGGTAAATCTGTGGGTCCTGTCTGTTTTTTCTTTAACTGATGACTCTTTGTTTCTTACTTCTATCAAGCCATAGGGAAAGTCTATGATGAATTTTTAAAATTCATCTCATTCTTTCTCCACGGCTCGGACTTAATTATGGGGTAGGGAAAAATATTCCATAATTTTTTTGTTTAGAATTGAACAAAAAAGAAAAGGAAAAAAGGAATTTATAGGGAAAGTGTGACCTCCTATATCCCCTAGTGTATATTTATTGTAGGAATAATAAAACTATACACCAGTCTCGCACACTTGCGTCCTCCAAAAGTAAATAATGATCATTGTAGTCGTAACCGTGGAATAGGATCCTAATCGAAATACATACTTTTGGTTCAGACGCTATTGTCATGGTAAGAAGAGATGTAAGTATTTTACAGACCAGAGGGGCTATCTAAATCCTAAAGTAAAGGCCAGCGATCCAAGTAGAAGTACCAACCGCTCAGTGTCATGAACCTTTGGATATCCTTGACAAACGGTACTATTTATATCATAATCTACATGTAGCGGGTATAGTTTAGTGGTAAAAGTGTGATTCGTTCTATTAATAACTGAATTTGAAATGATATACTTAAGGCATCTTTAAGTTTTTTCTATTCCGATGAAAACTTTAGTTCTTATAAAGGATTTCTTCCTTTTCCTCTCAATAGCATATTGAGGAATAATATACATTCTCGCGATTTGTATTCAAAGACTAATAGAAATTGCATCCAAAATACAAAGTGGATTATGAGTACAGAGTCGCGAAGCATAATTTTGCATTGGATTAAGTATTCCAATTTTAAAAATATGAGTAAAGGATCTATGGCTAAAGATACAAAAAAGTTTATTTCCAATCGTAACTAAATCTTCTTTTGTTAAAAAAGGAATAAGGAAGCCAAATAGCTAAAAAACGATAGTTTTGGTTTACTAGAACCATCAGCATATTGTTTCAGCTCGGTGGAAACCCAATTCTTTTCCTCAGGATCTATTGAATGAAATTAGGGAACGAAGTAAGTAGATTAGATGGATTTAGATAGAATTTCTATCTCCTATTCTATAAGGATCATCTAGAAAGCAGAGAGCTTTGGTTCCATTCAAATAGAAAAGCTGACATAGATGTTAAATGGTGGTAATATCCATTAAAGGAGCCGAATGAAATCAAAATTTCATGTTCGGTTTTGAATTAGAGACGTGAAAAATAATAAACCAACGTCGACTATAACCCCTAGCCTTCCAAGCTAACGATGCGGGTTCGATTCCCGCTACCCGCTCCATTCTGAGTATGTATTCTTTTTGCGTGGTAAAGGCCTGTATTCAACCTTTTTTGTCCACCAGTTTGTGGTACTACAGAGCGGAGTAGAGCAGTTTGGTAGCTCACGAGGCTCATAACCTTGAGGTCACGGGTTCGATTCCCGTCTCCGCACTTAACTTAGCAGTCTGTATAAAAATATAAATAAAAGGATTATATCTCTTTCTCTAGATATAGTAGAGGGTTGGGTGGTATCCATTTTATTCATGAGTTCCCGGCCCTAGAGGGCAAAATTGAGCAGTTTGCGAAGGCACTTGCAAGAACATGCAAGGCTCGTCCTGACCCTGCGGAAAATGAAATGAAAGAAAGACACAGTCCTTCTCTTTAAAAGCAGTTTGCTAGTTGTTTGTCTCAGTGAATACCTGATTTAGGTAGCCCTTTCCGCCTCTGTAGGGCTCCCTTTTTTGAGTGGGATGCAAAAAAAAGAAGGGTAAGAATAAGGGATACAGTACTAGACTAACACCTAATTAATACTTCATTTAATATTAAGTAGTTAAATAGTCAACTAGACTAAACTTTTTATCATAGTACTTTACTAAATTAAGTGGGCGAGCGGCGGGAATCGAACCCGTATCTTCTCCTTGGCAAGGAGATGTTTTACCATTGAACTACGCTCGCTACGATATATATTTTATAGCGTATATCCGCTTGGGTCGACCGTCTATGTCTGGGTCGACCGTTTCGTTTCATTTTCTATTATATTAGAGTTTTCCTTTTTTTATTGTCGGTCAATGAATATTCTAATGGGACTGGATTCTAATGGGACTGGAATTTTATAATACTGAAAGAGAAGAAGTAGCAATTCGGAATGCAAATTACGTTTTAATTTTAATGCGTCTCACTATTCTAATTTTTTCGAAGAAATGGACTTTTTATTTATTTTCTTTTGTATCGGGCTACTAAATAAATACTAAACAAATTTAAGAAATGAGAGAATTCAGAATAGCTACGAGAAAGACTAGTCCAATCCATAATGATGTACCGGAAAATACAACGTTTTTATTATTTGACCAACCATCAGGAGAAGCAAATACAAGAGGTACACTAATTACTAAGACTGAGGAAGTCGCAATTAATGCAAAAACAGCTAATTGGAAAGCAATAGTCATATTTCTAATCCTCCAAGCTACCATCAAATAAAGTTGACTACATATTTGATCCCTCACTTAAAATTGTAAAAAAATACAAGAAGTAGGAGGGGTTTAATCATGAATCCATTGATTCTTCTCTTTAATTAAAACTTATTTTTACTTACCGCTTTTTTTATTTGGATATGGGGGTGAGGAGAGGGGATTTAGTCTTTATTTCACAAGCGGGTATAGCAGATCATGTATCCGTGTATACAGTATACAGAGATATGTCGAAAAGGGACTTGCATCTGAGATCTTTCTAGGGGTTAGTAGATCTTTTTATTTTATATGGCTATGTTCTATTTGTACGAGTAAAATAAGGATTAGGCTGTGGAGAGATGGCTGAGTGGTTGATAGCTCCGGTCTTGAAAACCGGTATAGTTCTAGTAACTATCGAGGGTTCGAATCCCTCTCTCTCCTTTTGCTTATTGAATAAGCTTGTTTATTTAATTTTTTATCTTTATTCTGTCCCTTATTTTTCTTTCATAAAAAGAAATGAATGGCTCGGCTAGATGGAATAACCGAGCCAGAACAGAAAAAAAATAAAACATTAGAACAGGTATAAATAAGAAAATCTTAGTTAAGAGGGTTCATGTAAAGAACAGGTTCCAAATCACGATCGATTCCCTTTTCAAAACCTGCTGCAGCAGCTCGAGCTCTTCCTGCATGCCACAAATGGCCCACAAAAAAGAAGAATCCTAGAACAAAATGAGAAGTTGATAACCAACTTCTAGGAGAGACATAATTAACTGCATTGATCTCGGTAGCTACGCCACCCACAGAATTTAAAGAGCCTAAAGGGGCGTGGGTCATATATTCTGCTGAACGTCGTTCTTGCCAAGGTTGTATGTCTTTTTTCAACCTACTCAAGTCCAAACCGTTGGGGCCCCTTAGAGGTTCTAACCATGGAGCGCGAAGGTCCCAAAAACGCATAGTTTCCCCTCCAAAAATAACCTCCCCAGTTGGGGAACGCATTAGATATTTACCTAAACCTGTGGGTCCTTGAGCGGATCCCACATTAGCTCCAAGACGCTGGTCTCTAACTAGAAAAGTAAATGCCTGAGCTTGAGAAGCTTCTGGCCCGGTGGGTCCATAAAACTCACTCGGATAAGCCGTATTATTGAACCATACAAAACAACAAGCGATAAAACCAAAGAGAGATAAAGCAGCTAAACTATAAGACAAGTAAGCTTCTCCAGACCATACAAATGCACGGCGAGCCCATGCAAAGGGTTTGGTTAAGATATGCCAAATTCCGCCAAATACACAAATGAAACCCAACCATACATGTCCACCAATTATATCTTCTAAATCATCCACACTAACAATCCACCCTTCTCCCCCAAAAGGAGATTTTAGTAAATAACCAAATATAACACTGGGGCTAAGGGTCAAATTGGTAATCTTTCTTACATCTCCCCCCCCAGGGGCCCAGGTATCATATACACCGCCAAAATAAAGAGCCTTGAGTACTAGAAGAAAAGCACCTAGACCTAATAAAATTAAGTGAATACCTAAAATTGTAGTCATTTTATTTCTATCTTTCCATACATAACCAAAAAATGGAAAAGATTCCTCAAGAGTCTCGGGGCCCAGAAGCGCGTGATAAATGCCACCGAAGCCTAAGACTGCGGAGGAAATTAGGTGAAGTACTCCAGATACAAAGTATGGAAAAGTATCTAGAACTTCTCCCCCTGGTCCTACTCCCCAACCTAGAGTAGCTAAGTGTGGAAGTAAAATTAAGCCTTGTTCATACATGGGCTTTTCTGGTACGAAATGAGACACTTCAAATAGGTTCATTGCTCCAGCCCAAAATACGATTAATCCGGCATGGGCTACGTGAGCTCCAAGTAGTTTACCGGACAAATTGATAAGTCTGGCATTCCCAGCCCACCAAGCAAAGCCAGTGGTTTCTTGGTCACGACCAGCTAAAACGAAAGTTCCATTAAAGAGCGTTTCCACGTGGTAGAACCTCCTCAGGGAATATAAGATTTTCATGAGGCTGATCCTGAGCTGCCATCCACGCACGAATACCCTCGTTTAAAAGAATATTTTTGGTGTAGAAAGTCTCAAATTCAGGATCTTCCGCTGCACGGATTTCCTGGGAAACAAAGTCATAGGCACGTAAGTTCAGAGCCAGGCCAACTACGCCAATAGCACTCATCCATAAACCGGTGACGGGTACAAATAGCATAAAGAAATGTAACCAACGTTTATTGGAAAAAGCAACACCAAAGATTTGGGACCAAAAGCGATTAGCAGTGACCATTGAATAAGTTTCTTCAGCTTGAGTTGGGTTAAAAGCGCGGAAGGTATTTGCACCATCACCGTCCTCAAATAGAGTGTTTTCTACGGTTGCTCCATGAATAGCGCATAGCAGAGCCGCGCCTAATACTCCGGCAACTCCCATCATATGAAATGGGTTCAACGTCCAATTATGAAATCCTTGGAAGAAAAGGATGAATCGAAATATCGCTGCTACGCCAAAACTCGGCGCAAAGAACCAACCAGATTGCCCCAGTGGATAAATAAGGAATACAGAAACAAAAACTGCGATTGGACCAGAGAATGAAATTGCATTATAAGGCCGCAATTGAACAGACCGAGCAAGTTCAAATTGGCGTAACATGAAACCTATTAGTGCAAAAGCCCCGTGGAGAGCTACAAAAGTCCATAAACCGCCTAATTGACACCAACGAGTAAAATCTCCTTGCGCTTCTGGCCCCCATAGTAGCAACAAAGAGTGTGCTAAACTATTGGCAGGGGTAGAAACTGCTGCGGTTAAGAAATTACAACCTTCCAAATAGGAACTAGCTAATCCATGGGTATACCAAGAAGTTACAAAAGTGGTCCCTGTAAACCAACCCCCTAAAGCGAAATAAGCACAAGGGAAGAGCAATAGGCCGGACCATCCTACAAAAACGAAACGGTCCCTTCGTAACCAGTCATCCATAGTATCAAATAGATCATTTTCTTCTTTAGGAATTCTACCAAGGGCTATAGTCATAGTGATCCTCCTATTCAATTACTTCAACCATTTCCGAGCACCTCATGTCACTTCCAAGGCATATGATAATTTTATTATCTGTGGACGATTTTTTTTTCTCGTTCAATGCCCTTTTTCAATGGTCTCGAAGATCTAAATTTTTTATTTTTCCCTATGGAGTCACAACCGAGGTCGTGGTAAATCCATGAATTTGATTCTATTTGTTTTTCTTATACTACAGAAATAAACATTACAATTCAGCATTATTCCATGACTCTTATTTAAAAGCCTATCTTTTAAGGGAAAAATGAAAATAAAAGTAACCCCTATATTTCCATTCCTTCTCTATTTCATGGGTGGAAGAACAGAAAAGGAGGATTCTGAAAAAATAAAAAAGGATTTTCAAAGTCTATTTTTATGTGTAGCGGAAAGTAGTTGCAATTTCTTCTTATTCCTATAGAACATCTAGTAACAAGAATATAAAATCGTAAATAACAAAAAATTCTTGTCTTGCACGGTCTAAGTCTAAGGAAATAAAAAAAATTCGCTTATACAATTTCATCTACATCGAATTTATATATCAGAATAGCGGATAGAGGCAGTATTCAAGGAGTCAGATCTACTTACTTTATGGTTCTTTCCAATTTTTTGTTGGGTTTGATTAAGAACCCTTTTTGCTTTCTTAATAAATAATCGACAAAAAAGCGTTTTTTCTTTTTTATATAAACTTCTTGTTTTATTATAACAAAACAAGTCTTATAGGGAAATGCCCGCTAAAGAGAAAATCTATCTGATTGTCTCTCGGCCAATATCTATTTTTAGAAAGAAAAAACAAGAATTTTCTTCTTTTTTTTATTAACATTAAGAAAAAAGAATATAACTAAAATGGAATTGGCAATATAATTTTTATATACTTTTAAAAGAAAAAAAAAAAAGTTTTTTGCAATCGTTATTTCTTGTCTCTATCATATCACGTAAACCTTTTGATTTGGAACAGGGAGAGATGGCTGAGTGGACTAAAGCGGCGGATTGCTAATCCGTTGTACAATTTTTTTGTACCGAGGGTTCGAATCCCTCTCTTTCCGCTCCCTCGGATCATTTGGGACTTTCGAATTGGAAGGAATTCTGACCCCCGGATTTTCTCATAGATAAATGTACGAAACAAATCCAATTTGTAAGAAAAAAGAAAAAAAAATGGAATTTTTACTCTTCGCGCCCAGGATTCCGTCCTGGGTCATTAGATAAGAATCCAAAGATAAAGAGGGAAACAAAGAATATTACTACTGTATAAACAAAAAGTTTGAGAGTAAGCATTACATAATCTCCAAGATTTTTTTTTAAGGAATAGATTACCGGTTTTTCCTTACCACACGGATTCACTAGGATGGATTTGGTTTATTTTGATAATTTCAAATGCAAAAAAGAATTCTTGAAAAAAAAAAATGGGAAGAAATCATTTCTAATAAGCACTCCTATCAATATAAAAAATAGGATTAGGTATTGTGTAGGTACCTGCTCAACATAGGTGCAGAAGGGTAGAAAGGCTGATCCAAATTTATTGCTGCAGCTATCCATTCAATGTAGAAGAATTTGCATTTTAGAGTTGAAGGTTCATAATATATAAATATAAAAGTTCTCGCCTTTTACCCATTTTTAGAATTTTTTGGAATGAATACATCATTCCATTTTGGCAGACAGAGTACTAAACATTTCATCGAAAACTTACAGCAGCTTGCCAAACAAAGGCTAATAGAAAAAAGAATAGAGGTATGACAGGCATAATATCCACGATTGGGTTGAAAATAGCATAAGCTTCGGGCAATTTGGCAAAGAAAAAACTAGTCGGATAAAGAACAGAATTAAAACAGATACAGGTTAAACTAAGTATATTAGGCATAACAAGCATTTCATTTTTGTAGAGTAAATAATTGGATTTTGATTGAGTTATTTTTCTAAGGGAAAAAGGAAAAGGCAGATTCCAAATATTTTTTCTTCGGACTTTCCCAAACACAAAATACCTCCTTGTATTCGCACTCTCAAATGAGAGTGGAATAAATTCGACTTTCATATAATATCTTAATAGAATTCTATGTAATGATCAATGCATTTTTTTGATTCTATATTATCTGCATGTCTAGAATACTAGCAAGAGAATATTGCTCATTTTTTATGTAATTGAAATGGTATTGACGAATAACAAATAAACAGACTAGTGTTTATTAGTGTCGCATAAAACGAAATGGGGCGTGGCCAAGTGGTAAGGCAGCGGGTTTTGGTCCCGTTACTCGGAGGTTCGAATCCTTCCGTCCCAGATTGTTTCTGATAGTACTCCGCACGAGACAACAATTTATTAATTTATTAAAGAGAATAGTGGTATCTTATGAACTCTTAGATTAGATGAATTTCTAAGCATTCACTTTCTTTCTCAGAAAACATAATAAAGTCTTAAGTCCAGTCAACATTGAATATCTTTATTTTCATGAAAAAATTGGGTCTATCAGCCACATTCAGGATATGCCTCTACTATAAATCACTTAATTAACTTAATTATATTTTTTTTCTTACTTTTTTTTTGTATTCGAGTCGAAGAAGTATGAAAGTACGAGAATTCTATAACTACCAAAAACTTTCAATCTTTTCATTGGAATAGTTTATTAAGTTACATAGTTCATTTTTTTTTGTTACGGAAAAAAATATATTGCTAATCTAATTCTAATATAGTAATTAAATTAATTACACTTTTTTTTAGGTTGATAGTTTATTTATTGGGGAAGAGTTGATCCTTCTCTTCTCAATTCAAAATTGATGATCTCGAGCCATCCGTTGAGAATGGAAATTTAATAATAAATAAGTCTTAAGCAAACCTGTTTAGTCATCTTTTTCGAAGTATGTTTCATTCATATGATAGAATATGGGTTTAAATAAATCGGATCTTTGTGGAGGTTTTCCCGATAAATACTTAACTTTCTTTTATACATATTGCTCCATAGACAGCAAGTTTCAATTAGTATACACAAAACTAAACCAATGATTATTCATGATTCCATCCATATTGGATCAATTCTCTATACCACTTTGCAATGAAAAGAGGAATGTTTGTTATGGTAAAACTTCGTTTAAAACGATGTGGTAGAAAGCAACGTGCGACTTGAAGGACATGATCGATTGTGGATTTTGTTATCCATCATTTTCCATAGTAATGAAAATGCTCTTGGCTCGACATAGTCTGTTCTATTCGTCCCGAACCAAATTTGCGCTGGGTTGTTTGTTTTTAAGTAAATAGTACACGATGAAGCTCGAGAGGATAGAATTTATTTTTTATCAAGGGAAAGAATCTAGGGTTAGTGAAAACTAATAAATTAGGCCAACTTTGTCAGTCTATCCTTAATTATAAATATAGAAATACAAAAGTTAAAATAAGAAGAAAGTCCTTTTTTTTGAAGATAGGAAAAACTCTTTCAATTAAAAGTATATCAGAATCAATCCTGCTTATTTTATTTCTATAGAGGAGGAAGATGCTTTATCGAAGGAAATAAGAAAAAAAGGGTATGTTGCTACTCTTTTGAAAGAAAAAAGAATAGGAATTCCCGAAGTAATGTCTAAACCCAAGGATTTCACAAATCAAAGATAAAGGATTCCAGAACAAGTAAACACAATTTTAAATTGTCTCAACAACAGAATTGGATCAGAATCAGGAATAAAAATAAATTCGTTCGAAATGAGACAAAGAAAAGAGTTTAGAGACGACTCAAAAATTTTCGAAGGATTTAGCCTTTGAAGTCTGTCAGTAAAAATTAGCTAACTTGAGTCATGAGTATAAATGAAATTTGCTTTTTTTTTGTAAGGAAATTAATGCACGTCATAGCCTAATTTCTATTATTATAGACAGAAATTCAAATCATTTTCTCGAGCCGTATGAGGAGAAAACCTCCTATACGTTTCTAGGGGAGGGCGTTGTTTATCTACATCTATCCCAATAAGCTGTCTATCGAATCGTTGCAATTGATGTTCGATCTCGAAGAGAAGGAAGAGATCTTCGAAAAGTAGGTTTTTATGATCCGATAAAGAATCAAACTTGTTTAAATGTTCCAGCTATTCTCTATTTCCTTGAAAAGGGTGCTCAACCGACAAGAACTGTTTATGATATTTTAAGGAAGGCGGAATTCTTTAAAGAAAAAGAAAGAACTTCGAGTTAATTTAAGAACTAAATGAATAAATAAAATGGGAGAAGATAACTAGTATTCCTCGTTCTCTAATTATTTAGACAGAATTTACCTCCTTCTTAGTCCTATTTGGATTTATGTCGTGCCAATCCAACATAAGCCCCTATTTTATTTACTTTTTCTATCTAATTTGTTTTCTTACCATTGTATTTCCATTGACAAAGGTCTATTGAACAAATAGAATTTGTAGATAGATAGGTCTCTGTATCCTCACTGCATATTATATTTTTCTGCCTACACTTCGCTCAAATGATAAGGGTGTTCTTCTTGCATGTATTTTCATACAATATTTTTATTTGATTAAAATAAGAATCGCTAAAATAAAGGAGCATTTTGCCATCGTGAGCAGGGTCTCTCTTTTTTTAACCTTAGTGAAATTTAGCTGGACCTGTTCATTTTTTTTGGCATTTGAGTGTTTTTCATGGTCGATAAATTCTTTTTTTTTATGTCTTGCTAATTTAATGTTTTGACAGAAGCGCGCGGTGTAATTCCATTGATTTTTGGATTTCGATCGTATCTAAGATCCTTTTTTTTATCTGGGTTGCTAACTCAATGGTAGAGTACTCGGCTTTTAAGTGCGACTAAGATCTTTTACACATTTGGATGGAGCAACAAATTCGTCCAGACTCTTGGTAGAGTCTAGAAGACCACGACTGATCCTCAAGGGTAATGAATGGAAAAAATAGCATGTCGTCAAAAAATCAATTTCTTTTTTTTTTTTTTGTTAATGGACTAACAATTATGATTTTCTGGGTCTAGTGAATAAATGGATAGAGCCTGGCTCCAATTCTGGTAAAATAAAAAGCAACGAGCTTAACTTCCTAATTGGAATGATTCCCCGCTCTAATTAGACGTTAAAAATAGATTAGTGCCGGATGCGGGGAAAGGTTGGGTTTTCCTATGAGTGGACCCTTTTTTTTTTTAGAAATCCTAATTATTCTTGAATTATGAATTGAACAATGAACAAGGAATATTATGGATTGAATGTGTAAAAGAAGCAGTATATTGATAAAGAGGCTCTATTCCAAAGTCAAAAGAGCAATTGGCCTGCAAAAATAAAAAATTTGTTCTGTTCTCTTTTGTAATTTAGAACAAACATAAACTAATTGGGTAGATAAAGAAGCGGAAAAATTTCTATGGATTAGACTCCCTTTCTTTCCAGGGTTTGTATTCAAAAATGCAACACCCTGTTCTGACCATATTGCACTATGTATCATCATTCGATAAACCGAGAAATGCTTCTTCTCTCTGATTCAAGTAGAAATACAAATGGAAAAATTCGAAGGGTATTCAGAAAAACACAAATTTCGTCAACAATACTTTGTCTACCCACTACTCTTTCAGGAGTATATTTATGCATTTGCCCATGATTATGGATTAAATGATTCCGAACCTGTGGAAATTTTTAGTTGTAATAACAAGAAATTTAGTTCACTACTTGTGAAACGTTTAATTATTCGAATGTATCAGCAGAATTTTTGGATTAACTTGGTTAATCATCCTAACCAAGATCCATTATTGGATTACAAAATAGGTTTTTATTCTGAGTTTTATTCTCAGATTCTATCTGAGGGATTTGCGATCGTTGTAGAAATCCCATTCTCGCTACGAGAATTACCTTGTCCGAAAGAAAAAGAAATACCCAAGTTTCAGAATTTACGCTCTATTCATTCAATATTTCCCTTTTTAGAAGACAAATTTTTGCATTTAGATTATTTATCACATATAGAAATACCCTATCCTATCCATTTGGAAATCTTGGTTCAACTCCTTAAACACCGTATCCAAGATGTTCCATCTTTGCATTTATTGCGATTCTTTCTCAACTACTATTCAAATTGGAATAGTTTTATTACTTCAATGAAATCTATTTTTATTTTAAAAAAAGAAAATAAAAGACTATTTCGATTCCTATATAACTCTTATGTATCAGAATATGAATTTTTATTGTTGTTTCTTCGTAAACAATCTTCTTACTTACCATTAGCATCTTCTGGAACTTTTTTGGAACGAATCATCTTTTCTAGGAAGATGGAACATTTTGGGATAATGTACCCTGGTTTTTTTAGGAAAACCATATGGTTTTTTATGGACCCTCTTATGAATTA